TTTATTCATCAGAAGAGGGGTATCTTTTGATGCCATAATCGATTTTCCTTGATAGCTAACATATTGTATAAAAGGATCCTTGAAGAACCATAAGGTATCCGGAAAAAAGACTTTTTCGACAGGATATTTTATTTTTTCATAAAACCTTATTCGCTCAAAAAAGATTCTATAAGAGGTTAATCGTAAATGATTAGATTGGTTACGTAGAAAAAGCAAAATGGATTCATATTCATATATATAAGAATTATATAAGAGCAAGAATAATCTTTTATTACTTTTTGCAAAAGTGTATTTTGGGGGAGTAATAAGAGTATTCCAACTATAATACTCGTGAAGAAAGAGCCGTAATAAATGCAAAGAAGAGGGATCTTGCACGCAGTATCGAAGGGTTTGAACCAAAATTTCCAGATGAATGGGGTAAGGTATTAATACATCTGATGCATAATTTAAATGTGGAAATTTGTCCTCTAAAAAAGGAAATATTGAATGAATTGATCGTAAATTATAATATTTTACGATTTCTGTCTCCTCTAAGGAAGATGCTAATCGTAGGGAAAACGGAATTTCTACAACGACTGCAAACCCCTCCGATATCATTTGAGAATAAAAATTTTTGTTGTACCCCAAAAATTTATTTTGATTAGAATCATTAATAGAAATAATAAAATGATTCTGTTGATACATTCGACTAATTAAACGTTTTATAATAAAAAAACTATATTTCTTGTCAGAACCTACATTATCAAACAAAATGGATCTATTTAAACCACGATCATGAGCAAGTGCATAAATATACTCCCGAAAGATAAGTGGGTATAGGAAGTCATATTGCGGAGATCTATATAATTCGAAATATCCTTGAAATTCTTCCATTTATAATTCAATTTGAATCAGAAAAGAAATAGGTGATTTATTGGGTTATCAAATAATACATAGTACGATACAGTTAAAACAAGGTATTTATAGTAATAAAAAACTAGATACCTCGGGGAAACACGTCAAACTCATCAACGGACTCTCTAGAACTTTCCTTTCTATATAATAGATTTTTTTGTTCATTTATAGGATACCAAGATAGTCCGAAGCCCTTTATTTTATCAATACAATCGCTCTTTTGATTTTGAAAAAAAAAAATAATTATTTATCAATATACTGCCTTCTTCATACACATTTATCTCTGCCCCATAAAGGAGAATAACTAATAGTTAGGGCTCATAAGAAATTTATAATCCACTCATCGGAAAAGCTTTTACCGCATTAGGCACTAATATATTTTTAACGTCTAATTAGATGGGGTAATCATTCAAAAATTTAGAATAGAAGCTCGTTACTTTTTTTTATTTCCCTAGAATTAGAACCTATAGTTAAGGCTCTACCCATTTACTCACTCGACCCCCTCAAAAAAAAATTATTTCAATTGTTTAAACTCAATAAAAAAAAAAATAATAATAATTTTTTTGGACCTATTTCTATTTAGTAAGAATGAAATATTCTCAGAATTATCCATTACTACGACATGCTGTTTTTTCCCTTCATTCCTTTCAGGATCAGTCGTGGTCTTACAAACCCTACCGATGGTATGGATGAATCTTTTTCTTCATACAAATGTGTAAAAGATGCTAGTCGCACTTAAAAGCCGAGTACTCTACCGTTGAGTTAGCAACCCCAATAAAAAAATTATAATGTGTAGATACAATCAGAATACAAATAAATAACGAAATTGAAGGACACAAAACAAAAAAAAAAACTCTAATCCGTTCTGAACATAATAAAAATTAACAAATCCGACAAAACAAAATACAAAAAATTATCAAATAAAAGATAAAATAAAGATAAAGCCAAAGATTAAAAAATATTTATAGACCGACTCTTGTCTCTCTTCTCTTATATTATCCATTAATTACTATATGAATTAGTATATATCGAATTTGATTGATTTAAATCTTAATCAAAAAAGCCTTCTTGTATGACAGAAAATCTAATAAACTTTTATTTAACTGAAAAAAAATATATGGAACAGGGGAAAAAGGATTCATTTATCCACGATCGGATTATATTTATTTGATACACTGTTGTCAATATTAATATTGACAAAAGTATAAGCATACAAAAGCTAAAACGAATTCTAAATATAAATAACAATAAAAATTCCTATTCCAATCAATTAAAATTAATCAAGTTATTTTAATTGAAATCGAAAAAACCAAAGGACTTGTGTTGGATTGGCACTCTTTAATATATTTATAATATAAATGGAAAACTTAATTAAGAAAGACGGCGTAGAAGTAGAAAAAACGAGGTTTATTCAATAACTAACATAAATAGGGTTAGTCCTTTGGTTTTTTCGATTTCAATTTTCTTTCATTAATTAAATTTTGTTTGTTGATTAAGGTGAAGTTCCGTAAAAACCCCCGCCCTTTTTGAAATATCATGAACAGTTCCTGTAGGTTGAGCGCCTTTTTCAAGGAAGTATAGAATAGCAGGAACATTTAAATAAATTTGATTCGTTATAGGATCATAAAAACCCACTTTACGAAGATCTCGTCCCTCTCGTCGGGCTCGAACATCAATTGCAACTATTCGATAAATGGCTCATTGGGATAGATGAATAATACCCCCCATAGAAACGTATAAGAGGTTTTCCCCTCGTACGGCTCAAGAAAATTATAAATTATGCTTATGTATAAAATTACAATATCAAATATATCCATTAAATAATAAAATTAATATTTATTTTAGTACTTTTTTTTCTTATTCTTACTCAACAAAAAGAAAATAAATCGTATTTGCACCCTCATAACTCAAGTTGGATAACTCTGAAATAAACAGCCTTTTAGATATTTCATCTATTGAGTGGTCTCTAACCCTTTAATTGTCTTCTTTAGAATCCATTTTTATTCTTCAATCCGATCTAGTTTAGTTGTTAAGACAATTGAAAACGGTATTTCCTTGTTCCAGGATCTTTGCCTTGAATCATTGGGTTTAGACATTACTTCGGTGATCTTTAAATCCTGTCAAAATGGCAGCAACATACCACTTTTTGCGATTTCCTTCTGTCAAAGAATCATACAAATGTTGGATTCCTGCGTAATACACTTTCCTTTGGATTTGATCGAAAAGGTTTTACTGATTTCAACAAACCTCCTTTTATAATTGGAAATTTTTTCGAATAGAACCCTTTTAATTTATGTATCAAAAATATATTTACGAAGTTGTTCCAATTTGTTGATTGATACTAACCCTAGATTCTTGCCCCTGAAAAAAAAAAATTTACTCGAGCTCCACCCTATACTATATTATATTATATCACCCCCCCCCAAAAAAAAGGGGAGCGGGTTACAACGGAATAAAATAAATGATGTCGAGCCAAGAGCACTTTCATTCCTATATAATATATATAAAAATGGTGGATGTAAGACTCCACAGCGGATCATGTCCTTCAAGTCGCACGTTGCTTTCTACCACATCGTTTTAAACGAAGTTTTACCATAACATTCCTTCAGTTTGGAATCCATATGTAATTGATTCAATTATCGAATCGTGAATAATCATTGGTTCGGTTGTTACTATAGTAATCTATACCTTTAGTAATCTATACCTTTTTTTCTATATGAAAAACAGCGAGTATCAGCAAGAATAAATTAATTTAACCTTATTTTTTTAGATTAGATAGAGGTTAATAGAATTTAATATTGAAAATTCTATTTTCTAAATCATTGTAATTTTTTTTTGACTAGTTTTTTATTTTTGTAAAATAAAAAAATTAATTAACTAAATTATAACTAATATAACACGAAAAAATAAATATAATACCAAGAAACAAGTTATTTTGAATCCGTATATTCAAATAAGATAATAGTGATAGAATAAATGCAACAATTTCACACTTCTTCAAGTTCCAAGAACTCATAGGGGTTCGTTACAAAGATTTAATTGATTGAAAAATATCCTATACTAATATAATTATTTGTATTAAAAAAAAAATATATATATATATATTAATATATATATATATATTAATATATATATATAATCAAACTCTATACCAATACCCTACTCTATAGTATTAATTTTTACTACAGAAGGCTGTTGTAAAAAGCAATATTTTATATTTTAAATATATATTTATATATGATGATATCTAAAAAAAAATAATTATATTATCCATACAGGGTATGCTCTGGGACGGAAGGATTCGAACCTCCGAATAGCGGGACCAAAACCCGTTGCCTTACCACTTGGCCACGCCCCATTTATTTCTATTCGATACTAATAAATAAACACTAATATTAAACACTAATAATGGTATAAGTTATTCGTCAACTCCTGATAAAATATCTATTTTTTGTAAACTAAAAGGTATTACTAGAAATTTTATATATGTAGACATAGAATTAAACTGAATTTATTGATCATTACATATAATTCAAGTAAGATATTGTACGAAAGTATGATTTATTCTATTCTCTTTTGATTTGAGATATAGAAGGATTGATTTTTGATTGGGTGAGTTAAAATAAAAGAAAGTTTTTTTGTCTAGCTTACTTTTATTTTTATTCATTTTTTTTCTATCAATAATAACATATCTATAATAAACTCAATTTAATTTATTAACAACTCAATCAAAATAAATAAAACTACCCCCCCCCCAAAAAAAAAAATGTTTGTTATGCTTAATATTTTTAGTTTGATCTGTATATACCTTAATTCTGCTCTTTATTCCAGTAGTTTTTTCGTGGCCAAATTGCCCGAAGCTTACGCTTTTTTGAATCCAATTGTAGACGTTATGCCAGTAATACCTCTGTTCTTTTTTCTATTAGCCTTTGTTTGGCAAGCTGCTGTAAGTTTTCGATGATATTTTTTTTAAGTCTCAGACAAACCCATGATTTATTCAAAAAAAAATACGTAGAATTGATAAGATCAGATAAGTCCTACATGCTCAATTCAAATATTGAAATTATTGTACAACCGCGATAAATTTAGATCACCCCACTTTAATTTCTTGTAAAAAAAAATCGAGTATGTGGTATAAAAGTAGAGAATCTATTCTCTTTTTTCCTAAAAAAATCTTGGAGATTGTGTAATGCTTACCCTCAAACTATTTGTTTACACGGTAGTGATATTCTTTGTTTCTCTCTTTATCTTCGGATTCCTGTCTAATGATCCAGGACGTAATCCCGGACGTGAAGACTAAAAAATAAGGGTTTCTTTGCTTTAAAACAGTAAAACTTTTTTTAGTAAGATTTTATTGCACTTGTTTAACTATTAATTTTGAACTAGTAAAAAAAAAAAAAGAGCTCGCGATAAATTCGAAAGAAAATAACAAGCCAGCAATGAAAACGGAAAGAGAGGGATTCGAACCCTCGGTACGAAAAACTCGTACAACGGATTAGCAATCCGACGCTTTAGTCCACTCAGCCATCTCTCCTCCCAATTGAGATGGGATAATACTATGTTACATTATAAAACAAAATAAGGCTTGAAAATACCCGCCATAGTATATACTCTTATTTTTAAATTTAGTTATTTTGTCCGAAGGGGCTTTTTAGTTCCACGGCCCGGCCTGGTCAGTATTTAGCCGGGCCCGCCCTTTTGTTTCAACAAATTTTAAATTATAAGATTTTAAAAATTGAAAAAAAAAAATACCGCTTTCCGAATCTCATTAAGTCCTCCTATACACAGGAGTAAACGCTCTCGTTTTACTGATTCTTTTTTTTTTTATTAGGGTCGACAAAAGGCGCATTTCTATACAATAATCTTATTGTAGCGGGTATAGTTTAGTGGTAAAAGTGTGATTCGTTCTATAACCCTTTATATAGTTAAAGGGTCTTTCGGTTTGATTACTATATTATTATTATTCCGAGCAAAAACTTTAGTTCTTAAAAGGATTGAATCCTTTACCTCTCAATGAAAAATTCGAGGAAGAATATACATTCTCGTGATTTTTATCCAAGAATCAATTTTAAATTGAAAAATTGGATTATGAAATTACGAAACATAATTTTTTTTATTGGATCAATACTTCCAATTGAATGAGTATAAATAAAGAACCCATGGATAAAGATAAAAAGTTTATTTCTAATCGTAACTAAATCTTCAATTTAAAATTTATATAGGGAAAATTGAAGCAAAACAGCTATTAAACAATGTCTTTGGTTTACTAAAGACATCGATCGATAAATTGTTTGAGCTCGGTGGAAACAAAACGTTTTTCCTAAGGATCTTTCAAATAGAATTAAAGAACGAAGTAATTAGAAAGATTGTTAGAATATCTTTCTATAGGGATCGTCTAGAACGCAAGTTGTTCTGAATATATTCAGAAATAAAAGCTGACATAGACGTTATGGGTCGGATTTTTTTATTTCGTTCATGTCTAAATAGGGCAATTTATCTATCTTCCATAAAGGAGCTGAATGAAACCAAAGTTTCACGTTCAGTTTTGAATTAGAGACGTTAAAAATGATGAATCAACGTCGACTATAACCCCTAGCCTTCCAAGCTAACGATGCGGGTTCGATTCCCGCTACCCGCTTTTACTTTATTATGAAAATCTTTAATATTCAAATTAATACGTTTAAAATGAAATATATATATTCATTTTATAGAAATTTTTGTAAATATTCAATACAAAGGATTTAATAAATCGAATTAATGTATTAATGTAATGCATCATTGACTTGAATACTAAATTCTTGGAATTCTTTCAACTAACTTTACGAACAAGAAATATTAAAATTGGAGTAAAAAGCGTCCATTGTCTAATGGATAGGACAGAGGTCTTCTAAACCTTTGGTATAGGTTCAAATCCTATTGGACGCAGTTTATTTCCCTATATATCATATCTTTTTTTTTTCGATGTATATGTCAAGAAATAACAAAGATATTTTGAATAACGTGAATAAGAGATGATCTTATTACATATTAATTATTTCTTTTATATATAAAAGAAATAATTAATATGTAATTTTTAGAATTTCTTAGAGAAATTTAAATTCTCTATAAAATTATATAAATGAAATAGTAAATTACTATACAATTATAATTATATATTATATATATAGTAATAGTGTAAGTATATTACACAGTAAAAATATATATATTTGATTATTTTAATATTTTAATTAGAGTACTCTATATTATAGTAAATTATACTATATAGAATAATCAATAGATAATTCTATATCTATATATATAATAAAGTATATATAATATAAAGATTTTACTAAAAAAAAAGGATAACATCTTTAACATCTTATAAATTAATAAGTTTTTTTTTTAGTTATTTTTTTTTTTATAATAAAGAATAAGGTTTATTCAAAACTATAATATATTAATATATAAAGTATCATAATAGAAAAGTATATTATAAAGATTATATAGAAAAATAATAATTAATAAAAAAATTATAATTACTAATTAATATAAAGATTGATCAAGATTCAAAGTAATTACTTTTTTTATACTTGTTCCTGAAGTAAAAAACGTTCCATTTGGTCCTGA